ATATTTTAGTGAATGGTCGTGTGATCAGCATACCGGGCCATCGCTGCGAACCCGGAGATGTTGTTACCGCGAAGCCGGGGCACACCACGGGGGGGGCGAATGGTAATTACTCACTCGATAATCAAATTACGAAGCCGGCTCAGTCGGCCCCCTATCCACTTTCGGGATTGGTCGATCAGCCGATGGACCATAAACGGATTGATGTGAATATAAATGAGTTACTAGTCGTGGAATATTATTCTCGTCAAGCCTAGATCATGCATCCACCCATCTGTATGGATGGGCAGGCAGATAGATTAACGGATAGATCCAGACGGAGACTAGGGGAAGGCAGCTCGCTCACTCGTCCGTGGACCTGCTTATTGTTCCACGCGTAGTACGAGCTGATGTGGTTGCCCAGTATTCGTTGGCTATACTATGGGTGATAGGAGCCCAACGATCCAACCCATTCGTTCTAGCAGCTAGCCAGGACTACCCACCAGCGGCGGGGGAGGGACTGACGGATTCTCCAGCGTGGGGGGGGTTAAAGAATTATCCCCCTCATCTGGACCGGCTCGGGACGGGGGCGAAGCAGCTATTGCTTCTCCCACGGCTTAGGTCCCAGGATCAAGTGCACCCAGGAAATATGATCGGAATGTGTTAAGACACCCTTGGTATGGCGATGACAGCGCTTCAACCACCGGCTAGAACGTGCTACTTATTGGGCCAAGTAATACGATGAGGGATCCAGTTCCCTTCCAACAATTCCCTACCGTTTGCCTTTCACGCGGTGAGCGAAGTTGGTGGCCAGATTAACATTAACGGGAAACCCCAGCTGACTATGCCCGGATCTCAAGGAAACGATAATTTTATTGATAAGACTTTTACAATCGTAGCGGACATCCTGTTGCGAGTAATTCCAACCACCGGAAGGGGGAGAGAAGCATTCACTTATTACAGAGATGGTGTGATTTGATTGCCGGCCCCGACGTGCGGCGGAAAACACCCCGGCGGGCCACATGACACCTACGCTTAGTGGAGGTGCGTTCACATATTCGGGTGGAACAATTCCTTCCGTCGCGTATCCCCGATTGACGCTGCCTCAGACATCCTCGATCCTGCCTGCTGCATCAATCACGATGTCGAGCGAGAGGGTTACAATCGTGAACAGAGGATTCGGCTGCCACCAGGCTGACCGCCTCTACCACGCATGCACATGGGGGGGCACTACATGCAGAAATCGACAGTGCAAGAGCTTCGTGACAGTTTGCTCCCCGCGGAGCCAATAGCAGAGGTATGGTTGGGACAACAAACCTCTATCTCGTTTGTACTTCGGGCACCCGTAAAACCACCGGAGATTGTCGAAGTAGCTGACCCTACGGAGTACGAGGCGCTAGGAACAAAGGAATTGTTTGGGTCCGGGTCTTCAACGATACAAAGAAGCGCTGCGCAAATAGGTACCCCTGCAATAGGGATGGCCGGAGATTCGTTGTGCAGGGACACCAGCCCCTGCCGATCCGTGATGCCGGGTTATACCGCTGAGCCCGTAACAGATAGCCCTACCCCATTGCGATGCTCGCAGGAGGAGCCGTATGAGGGGAAACCATCATGTACGGTTCCGGAACGGGGCTTTGCCTAAATTGGGAGAGCAACCGTAACGAATGTCGGCTCAATCCGAGGGAGAATATGCGGAAGCCTTACGAAATTATTATGAGGCCATGCGCTTAGAAACCGATCCTTATGACCGGAGTTATGTACTATACAACATAGGTCTTATACATGCCAGCAGTGGGGGACACGCTAGGGCTCTGGAGTATTACTTTCAGGCGTTGGATCGGAATCCTTCACTGCCGCAAGCTCTTAATAATACGGCCGTGATCTGCCACTACCGGGGGGAACAAGCCATTCGCCAGGGGGATCTTGAAACCTCTGAAGCTTGGTTTAGCAGGGCTGCTGACTACTGGGGACAAGCCATATCACTCGCCCCAAATAATTACATGGAGGCACAGAATTGGTTAAGAAGAACGGGGCGCCTTGGGAACGAATGATACGCAGCATATTGAACCAATCTTGCCTGCCCGTGGGCGGCTCAATGGTTGAGGCTCCTACGTCCGGGGCAACGTGAGATTGATAGTAATAAGCCTTTGCACGTGCCGTAATCCATGTAGATTTTGGTGCACACTCGTTGCTAGTAGCGCGCCCCCCTATCATGAGCGAAATGCCTCTTATGGGGCGGCCGCCAAGTCTACTTCATCACAGTAGGTGCCAAAGGTGCCAAGTTGGGTCACTTGCCCACGCGAGGTTGTGCTGCGGAAACGGCACCCAGTCCGGCGGATGTGTTTTATTACCAGGGGCCATTGGAACCAGCATGCAGGGCTTGTAACTACCCATGGCCATGGACGAACGGAGGTTATCTTTCACGTGTTGGTGAATTGATGCACGGTGCGAAACGTAATTATGTTTCGCCGTTACGCGCATACGAAATTCCACTGTTAAGCTATGGAAGGGCACGCGACAGTACGCGGCGGGACATTCTTCAGTAACAAGTGTAAGGAGATTATCCATGTTGGGGTGCTCTGCCGGCGGAACCAGCATGAACTCCGTCCTTGGGTATATGCACCTGGTTTATCATCCCCAGGGCGAGGATTGTCCATCAAGCGCCGGGAGGAATATGCAATAATTATATCGAATACCCGCCAGGGCTCCCGTGCCACAGCTGCTCTGACCTCAGACGAGTGGGATATAGACACAATCGGGGGAGAATTCTGAAGCTCTCAAGAGTTTACAAATTAACCACTATTGGCGGGTCTTTTTTGTGCTTCACTCGGAAAGGGGAGAATCTTGATGACTATTCGTTCACCGGAACCGGGAGCCATAATTGTGGTGGAAAGGGATCCCGTAGGAACCTCCTTTGAGAAATGGTCCAAGCCCGGTCACTTCTCGAGAACGCTGGCCAAGGGTCCCAGTACCACTACTTGGATCTGGAACCTGCATGCCGATGTTCATGATTTTGATGGTCATACCAATGATTTGGAGGATATTTCGCGGAAAGTCTTTAGCGCCCATTTTGGTCAGCTGGCCATTATTCTCATTTGGATAAGCGGCATGTACTTTCACGGGGCCCGCTTCTCAAATTACGAGGCATGGCTAAGTGATCCGGTCCGCATAAAGCCCAGCGCTCAGATTGTCTGGCCGATAGTGGGTCAGGAGATCTTAAATGGGGACGTAGGCGGAGGCTTCCAGGGAATACAAATAACTTCTGGATTTTTCCAGATCTGGCGAGCATCCGGGATAACTAGTGAGTTACAGCTGTACTCTACTGCGACCGGTGGGTTGATCCTTGCGGCGCTGACGCTTTTTGCAGGTTGGTTCCATTACCACAAAGCCGCCCCCCGGCTGGCCTGGTTCCAGAACGTGGAATCCATGTTAAATCACCACCTAGCAGGACTATTGGGGCTGGGCTCTCTTTCGTGGGCGGGGCACCAGGTACACGTTCCATTACCCATAAATCAACTTCTAGATGCTGGAGTGGATGCCAAAGAGATTCCGCTACCTCACGAATTCATCTTGGATCGTGACCTGTTGGCTCAACTTTACCCTGGGTTCTCCGAGGGGCTGAGCCCGTTCTTCACTTTGAACCGGTCAGAATACTCGGATTTTTTAACTTTTCGTGGGGGACTAAACCCAGCCACGGGGGGCTTATGGCTCACCGATTCAGCCCACCACCACTTGGCCATCGCAGTCGTCTTTTTAGTAGCCGGCCATGTGTATAGGACTAACTGGGGCATTGGCCACAGCCCTAAAGAGATCCTGGAAGCCCATAGCGGGCCCTTCACGGGCGAGGGTCACAAGGGGCTTTACGGTATCCTAACCACCTCGTGGCACGCCCAACTAGCCATCAATCTTGCGATGCCAGGCTCCCTTACAATTGTGGTGGCTCACCACATGTATGCAATGCCTCCTTATCCGTATCTAGCCACCGACTATGGTACTCAACTGTCTTTGTTTACGCATCACATGTGGATCGGCGGTTTTCTCATAGTCGGGGCCGCCGCGCACGCAGCCATTTTTATGGTTAGGGACTACGACCCCACCACTCAATGCAACAATTTATTGGACCGTGTCCTGCGGCACCGTGATGCAATAGTGTCTCATCTCAATTGGGCATGTATATTCGTGGGTTTCCATAGCTTTGGCTTGTACATCCATAACGACACTATGAGCGCTTTAGGACGCCCCCGAGATATGTTTTCAGATGCCGCCATGCAATTGCAACCTGTATTTGCTCAGTGGGTACAGAATCTCCATGCCTCTGCCCCCGCCCTAACAGCCCCTGCTTCGGCAGCGAGTACCAGCTTGACCTGGGGCGGTAGCGTACTGGCAGTAGGTGGTAAGGTAGCCTTATCACCGATTCCGTTGGGAACCGCAGACTTTTTAGTACATCATATTCATGCATTTACTATCCATGTAACTGTGTTGATCTTACTTAAGGGTGTACTGTTTGCCCGCGGATCCCGTTTGGTACCGGATAAGGCTAATCTTGGTTTTCGTTTTCCATGCGATGGCCCCGGGAGGGGGGGAACCTGCCAAGTATCCGCTTGGGATCATGTTTTTCTAGGCCTATTCTGGATGTACAACTCAATCTCAGTGGGAATCTTCCATTTTAGCTGGAAGATGCAATCCGATGTTTGGGGAAGCGTGGATGATCAGGGAATAGTGACCCACGTGACCGGGGGCAACTTTGCACAAAGTTCGATTACCATTAATGGGTGGCTCCGCGACTTCCTCTGGGCGCAGGCCTCGCAAGTAATCCAATCTTATGGGTCCTCGTTATCCGCGTACGGTCTCTTATTCCTGGGTGCTCATTTCGTTTGGGCCTTTAGTTTAATGTTTCTATTCAGTGGCCGCGGTTATTGGCAGGAACTCATTGAATCCATTGTTTGGGCCCACAACAAATTAGGGGTCGCTCCTGCTATCCAGCCTAGGGCTTTGAGCATTATACAAGGCCGCGCTGTAGGAGTGGCCCATTACCTTCTGGGCGGGATTGCCACTACATGGGCATTCTTCCTAGCAAGAATTATAGCGGTAGGGTAATGGCCAGGAGGACCTGAGAAGCATTACGGCATTAAGATTCCCAAGATTCAGCCGGGGCCTATCCCAGGACCCAACCACTCGTCGTATTTGGTTCGGTATTGCCACCGCACATGACTTCGAGAGCCATGATGGCATTACCGAGGAGCGTCTCTACCAACAAATTTTCGCTTCACACTTTGGCCAATTGGCAATCATCTTCCTGTGGACCTCGGGGAATTTGTTCCATGTGGCTTGGCAGGGTAATTTCGAGGCATGGATCCAAGACCCCTTGCATGTGAGACCCATTGCACATGCAATATGGGACCCCCACTTCGGCGGTTCAGCTGTAGAAGCTTTTACTCGGGGTGGAGCCACGGGCCCTGTCAATATCGCTTATTCTGGTGTCTACCAGTGGTGGTACACAATTGGTATGCGTACTAACCAAGACCTTTACATCGGCGCTCTTTTCCTTATAATTGTATCTGCCCTCTTTCTGACAGCAGGTTGGTTGCATTTGCAGCCTAGATGGGGACCAAGTGTATCCTGGTTCAAGAACGCTGAATCCCGCATTAATCATCACTTGTCCGGATTATTTGGAGTTAGCTCCTTGGGCTGGGCGGGACACTTGGTTCACGTCGCTATACCCGAATCAAGGGGTAGGCACGTGAGGTGGGGCGAGTTGCTAAGTGCGCTACCGCACCCACAAGGCTTGGGACCTCTCCTTGCTGGCCGATGGAGCGTTTACGCTGGGGACGCCGATTCCAGCAGCCACTTATTCAATACCCCTCAGGGAGCTGGGACTGCCATTTTAACTTTCATCGGAGGGTTCCATCCTCAGACTCAAAGTCTATGGTTGACCGATATAGCTCATCATCATTTAGCTATCGCAGTCGTTTTTATTCTTGCCGGTCATATGTATAGAACAAACTTCGGCATTGGGCACAGTATGAGCGGGGTTTTGGAGGCGCATACTCCGCCCGCAGGCCGACTGGGCCGCGGGCACAAAGGGCTCTACGACATGATTAATAATTCTCTCCACTTTCAATTGGGTCTCGCTCTAGCCTCCCTGGGCGTCATTACTTCGCTGGTAGCCCAGCACATGTACTCTTTACCAGCCTATGCATTCATGGCACGGGACTTCACCACTCAAGCTGCATTATATACTCATCATCAGTATATTGCTGGGTTTATAATGACGGGTGCGTTCGCTCACGGAGCAATCTTCCTTGTAAGGGATTATGATCCAGAACATGAAGGGGGTAACGTACTAGCGAGGGTGCTGGAACACAAGGAAGCTATTATATCCCATCTAAGCTGGGCCAGCCTGTTCTTGGGTTTTCACACCCTGGGGCTCTATGTCCACAACGACGTTATGCTTGCCTTCGGTACCCCGGAGAAACAGATTTTAATTGAACCCGTGTTCGCCCAGTGGATCCAATCGGCCCATGGCAAAGCCTCCTATGGTTTTGACGTACTCCTATCCTCGCCAAGCGGCCCCGCATATAGTGCTGGCGGAAGCCTCTGGTTGCCCGGCTGGTTGGATGCTATCAATGATGATAATTCGCTATTTCTGACTATAGGCCCAGGGGACTTTTTGGTTCATCATGCCATTGCCCTGGGTTTGCACACAACCACATTGATCTTGGTAAAAGGTGCTTTGGACGCGCGTGGTTCCAAGTTGATGCCGGATAAGAAAGAATTTGGTTATAGTTTCCCTTGTGACGGTCCGGGCCGGGGCGGCACTTGTGACATATCAGCTTGGGATGCCTTTTATCTGGCAGTCTTTTGGATGCTAAATACTATCGGATGGGTCACGTTCTATTGGCACTGGAAGCATATTACGCTATGGCAAGGAAATGCGGCACAATTTGATGAGTCCTCTACTTACTTAATGGGATGGTTGAGGGATTACTTGTGGTTGAATTCATCACAACTAATCAATGGGTACAATCCCTTCGGCATGAATAGTTTGTCCGTCTGGGCATGGATGTTCCTATTTGGACATCTCGTTTGGGCTACTGGATTCATGTTTCTAATATCCTGGCGCGGATACTGGCAAGAGCTCCTTGAGACTCTAGCATGGGCCCATGAACGTACGCCCCTGGCGAATGTAGTGCGCTGGAAGGATAAGCCGGTAGCTCTTTCCATAGTACAAGCAAGATTAGTCGGATTAGCCCACTTCTCCGTAGGTTATATATTTACTTATGCAGCTTTTCTAATTGCTTCTACGTCGGGCAGATTTGGCTAGTTAGTTGTGGCATTACTGTCTTTGGGTTCTCGTCATTAGTTCGGGCCGGCCAGCGCCGCTGGCCGGCCCGTGGAGGCGGCAGACCCAACTTAACTCAACGCTGTGGCGAACCACCGGCTATCAGATCCTATTTGTAGGAGTGGCGGTGGGTAGGCAGCCGGGGAGAGAGCACCGGGTAGCATAGGGATAAAGAGTAGGCTCCACAAGAGAAAATCAGGTACGATAAAAATACGTCCGTCAATTGAATTCTATTTCGTTTCGGGCAAAGTGTTGGCGCGGAAAGTCTTCTATTCCGATTATAAAAAACCAGATCATCATGGCAAGGAAGGGCCTCATACAAAGGGAGGAGGGGAGGCGGAGGTTGGTAAGGAAATATCGCTCCACCCGCCAGCGGCTCAGGGTAGGAATGAGCGAAGCTTCATCCTTGGGTGAGAGATGGGAGATTAGCAGGGAATTGCAATCTTTGCCGCGCAATAGTGCACCTACGCGTCTACGCCGGCGTTGTGCTTCGACCGGAAGACCCCGAGCCAATCACCGAGACTTTGGCCTTTCCAGGCATGTACTTCGCGAGATGGCCAACGCATGTTTATTGCCCGGACTAGTCAGATCCAGCTGGTGAGCTTCGGGAGTGGCAAACTCCGGTACGAAAAGGAGAGTTCCTCATTGACGCGGCGGAGCCCACAAAGATTTATTGCTCGCCCGGTGGACCATGTTTCTATATGAGTTATAATTATCAGGGGTGGAATGATACTTAGTAGTACGCAATGTGAGTAACGCGGAGTAGAGCAGCTTGGTAGCTCGCGAGGCTCATAACCTTGAGGCCACGGGTTCAAATCCCGTCTCCGCCAAAGCCGAACAAAATTGTACCGAAGTTTGGTCCGTTCGCCCAATCGGTTGGTTCCGCTGCGTCGTACACGCCGTGGCGGTTCAGAGGGAGGTTGGAAGAGACTGATCCAGAAGCTTCGCTGCCACGTCATTGCACTGAAGGGGGAGCTAGATAGGCGGGTAGCGGGAATCGAACCCGCATCTTCTCCTTGGCGGGGAGAAATTTTACCACTAAACTATACCCGCGCGCCCTACTACAACTCATTACAATGCTAGTGGATCAACCTTGGTATAGTCAATAATTCCCCCGGGCATACATAATTGAGCCCACTTGACGATTCATTCAGCTTGGGAACCAGCGGAAGGTGTTGCGGGGAGCTAGGCAACGGGTAATGAGGCAGGCGTTTCCATGGACGCGTAACCACCTCTTGGAAGAACGCTTCGTGCCTTTCGGCGGGGTAGCATTAGGATAGGCATCCTCGGTCGGGGTTCGAGATACGAAGGAGTTGGGGATACCCACCAATAAGACTAGGCCAATCCATGGGGAGGCGCCCGAAAGTACGGCGCTCTTGCCGCTCGACCAGCCATTAGGGATGGCAAGCACCGCGGGAACACCAATAACTGGTATAAATGAGATCACGATTGATGCAGACACAGCCGACTGAAGGGCAATGGTCGTAGTTGTAGTTCTCCAGTTTCAAAGCAAATGGAGGGGGGTCTACTGCTGAGTCACCGCAAGGCTTGCTGTGCCCCCCCCCCATTGGTGACCCAGCTTTGCATACCACAAGGAGAAGTATTTATTGATCCAATTTCAGTCTTGCCGTGCCCAATTCGTCCTCGCTAGGGGCTATCAATCTTATTTGTCGAATGATGACCCGGTTCTAGCCATGCCGGGCCCCCATGGTGCCCCGCCAGTGGAAGGACGAAATGGGCTGGACCCTTTGGTTGGGGAAGACACGACGATGACTGCCCAGCGAGCGACTCATGGTTCCGGAAGTATCCAGAACTGGCGGTTGGGCATGGTCGACGTTGACCAGTACTACCCCTGGGCAAGAGCTCTAGTTACCCCCACTCTGGCTAAGGTATGACCCGCGACAATATAGGATAAGCATGATTTGGGATAGCGGACGATCCGCCCAGTAACTGATGCATCTATTTACCCGAATAGCCCGGGCCACAAGGCCCAGGAAAGGGCGGGGGTAATCAACCGCTAACGCTGGTCGGACCCCCCCTGCAAGTCTTAAGCTGGACTTGCCTCTACTGGTCAAGGTTCGTGCGCGTATTCAATCTATTTCAGTTAAGAGGTGTCATAGAGAGGACGGGCTCGGAGTCACGGTCGATCCCTCTCTCGAATCCGGCGGCGGCCGCGCGGGCTCTTCCTGCGTGCCATAGATGACCTACAAAGAAGAAAAATCCCAATACAAAGTGAGAGGTAGCTAACCAGCTTCGGGGAGAAACGTAATTAACCGCATTGATTTCGGTGGCCACTCCGCCTACAGAATTCAAGGAGCCCAAGGGGGCATGAGTCATGTATTCCGCCGGTCGTCGCTCTTGCCACGGCTGTATGTCTCTCTTCAATTTGCTTAAATCCAAGCCGTTGGGACCTCTTAGGGGTTCCAACCACGGGGCACGTAGGTCCCGGAAGCGCATCGTTTCCCCCCCAAAGATGATCTCGCCCGTGGGGGAGCGCATAAGGTATTTGCCCAAACCGGTGGGCCCTTGGGCAGAACCCGCGTTGGCTCCTAGGCGTTGGTCCCTGACTAGGAAAGTGAAGGCTTGAGCTTGAGAGGCCTCTGGGCCAGTGGGACCATAAAATTCACTGGGATAAGCTGTGTTGTTAGACCAGACGAAGCAGCAGGCGATGAAACCGAAAACGGAGAGAGCCCCTGGGCTATAGGACAAGTAAGCCTCTCCGGACCATACAAATGCGCGGCGAGCCCACGCAAAAGGCTTGGTCAGGATATGGAAGGTCCCACCAAGTATACAGATGGAACCCAGCCATAAGTGTCCTCCAATTATATCCTCCATATTGTCCACGCTCACAATCCACCCCTCTCCACCGAAAGGCGATTTCAATAGATAACCGAATATGACACTCGGGCTTACAGTGAGACTCGCAATTTCCCTCACGTCCCCACCGCCGGGGGCCCAAGTATCATATATACCTCCAAAATACAAAGCTTTGAACACTAGCAAGAAAGCACCGATACCCAGCAATATCGGGTGGATACCCAGAATAGTGGTCATTTTATTCCTATCTCGCCACGTGTAGCCAGAGAAAGGGAAGGATTCCTCCAGAGTATCGGGTCCAATAAGTGAATGGTAAATACCTCCGAAACCTAGAACTGCAGAGGATATTAGGTGAAGTACCCCGGACGCGAGGTACGGGAAAATGTCTAAAGCTTCCCCGCCGGGTCCGACTCCCCAACCTAAGGTTGCCAGGTGGGGCAGCAGAATCAATCCCTGCTCGTACATCGGCTTTTCGGGTATGAAATGAGCTACCTCAAATAGGTTCGTCGCTCCGGCCCAAAACACAATTAATCCAGCATGAGCTACGTGGGCACCGAGTAATTTGCCGGACGGGTTGATGAGTCGCGCGTTACCGGCCCACCAGGCAAAGCCAGTGGTTTCTTGGTCACGGCCGCCCAAGGCTAGGGTTCCATTAAAGAGCGTTTCCACGGGGTAAGACCTCCTCGGGAAATACAAGGTTTTCATGAGGCTGATCCTGAGCTGCCATCCAAGCGCGAATACCCTCGTTCAGAAGAATATTTTTGGTGTAAAAAGTCTCGAACTCAGGATCTTCCGCTGCGCGTATCTCCTGGGAGACGGAGTCGTATGCCCTCAAATTCAAGGCTGGACCAACCACTCCGATAGCACTCATCCATAGACCAGTAACAGGGACAAATAGCATGAGGAAGTGCAACCAACGTTTGTTGGAGGAGGCAACACCGAATATTTGGGACCAAAAACGATTGGCAGTAACCATGGAATAGGTCTCTTCGGATTGAGTCGGATTAAAGGCGCGGAACGTGTTTGCGCCATCACCATCCTCAGACAACGTATTTTCCACAGTCGCACCGTGAATAGCGCAGAGGGGAGCAGCACCCAGTACTCCAGCAACTCCCATCATATGGAACGGGTTTAAAGTCCAATTATGGAAACCCTGAAAGGGAAGAGTGAATCGGAATATGGCTGCTACACCGAAGCTTGGTGCGAAGAACCACCCAGACTGGCCCAACGGATAAATCAGGAACACGGAAACGAAAACGGCAATGGGAGCGGAAAACGCAATTGCGTTATACGGGCGCAACTGCACAGATCGAGCAAGTTCAAATTGACGCAACATGAAACCCATCAGACCAAAGGCACCGTGGAGGGCAACGAAGGTCCATAAACCGCCTAATTGGCACCAACGAGTGAAATCCCCTTGTGCCTCTGGCCCCCACAGTAGCGGCAGAGAATGTGCTAGGCTATTGGCAGGAGTAGACACGGCGGCGGTGAGAAAGTTGCAACCCTCCAAGTGAGGACTAGCCAGCCCATGTGTATACCATGAAGTGACAAAGGTTGTACCTGTGAACCAGCCGCCGAGGGAGAAATAGGCGCAAGGGAAAAGCAACAGACCGGACCAACCCACAGATACGAGACGATCCCTCCTTAGCCGGTCATCCATGTTATCGAAAGCACTTCTTGATCCTCCAGATAACCTCCCAACAACTATAGTCATAGTAGTTCCCCTGTTTGACCATTCCAGTCATACATTACCGAGTGCCCTATCCCCGAGGTAGAACGAGCCTGGGTTTCGGGCTCCCGCATGCGTGCGCCCCCCCTCCTCCCCACTGGTAATATTATAATTTTTTTTTCTCTTTCTACGGGCCTCTCTCAAATTCTTATGTGTCGTCCTCGTCGTGGGTGCGCCATTGCTACCCAATAACCAGCGGGTTTTGCCGCACCCTATCGTTCAACTTGTCAAACCAGAGTGAATTTGATTTGTTGCTTCTCAGACGGTGCCGGCACATGACCCTTCTGCATAAAGTGCTGCCGGCGCATGGCCTTTCCACTGCCAATCCGGAACGATATGTTCGAGAGGCGTGACCGGTTACGGTCTCGCATGCGGGTTCCCCAGGAACCCCGGGCCCCTCTGCCTCCCTAAAGAAGGGGGGGACGGGTAAACCTCTCTTTCCTCCCGCGCCCCCGCGTCGTCTCCCTAAACTAAACCGGTGGCGATAGCAAAAGGGCTACATCGGACATACAAGCTGCAGTTCCCTCAATCGCTCCGTTATCAGCTGACCCACCCGAATGAATGGAGGTTGGTCCGGTCGATCTAGGCGTAGCACATGCTACATATAGGGCCCGACCTAACACTTCCGTGGCGAGGTACCATAGGATGGGCGCTCCACCTGCCGGAACTTCGGATTCCCTGCATTAACGTATAATTAATCCGCGAGGGAAAGACTTATCCCCTACGTGAGCACTGTTCCATGTAGTTTCGGGGTTCGGCGCGGTTCTTTTTTCAAGCATCCTTTACTGCTCGGAGGGTCAGTACGTGCGCGCTGCAATGAGTCACGCGCAGTTTAGTGAGTCGTGTTCGCAATTGCCATAGAAACAGTAATTTCACAAGGCGAGATAGAAACAAGACATTGTTGGACCACTCACCACTAGACCGCTCGTGTTATATACATAGGTATAATGAGACCAAGCAATCTCCCTCCGCGGCCGGTAATTATTAACGGGATGATGCATCAACTCGACCGGGCAACGGTGGCGCCGTGCCATTGCAATTTTTGAATCCGAATTGGTATGAGGTTGCACGGGAGAAATAGCCTGCGGGGCGCCCAGGGCCCGGGAATACCGGCCGGGCCGCATTAGAGGGGACGAATCATCCTCCGCGGAACGCGCGGAAGGTGCTGCTGATCAACCACCGGGATAATGCTTTAGCACTTTGACGACGATATAGATACTGCCCACGGATGGAGGAGCAACTCTATGTCAGTCGCTGCATATGTAGGTGAGGCACCCGCTACTGCGTGGCAAGGACATGGTTTGCATTCCGGGCGATTAGGAGTTAAGAGCTGCCCCTTACTGGTGAATTCGAACCGATGACCTGCGCTTCACTAGAGCGTTACTTCACCACCCGCTGGATGGGGAGGGGTTCAAAAATGCTGCTTGCCGGGGGAGCACACACAAATATAGTTTGATCGAGGAGCAGCAGATGTGTCAACAACTCCTTCAGACGGGCGGGGAGCCTCCATGGGCTGACTCCGGATGGTCGGCCCGGGAAGCCGCACGGGGTGGTCGGTGGGGTAGTGGGCCTCACGTTCCATAGCAAGTAATGCCGCGCGCCTGTGTGGCTCCTTCATCCTTAGCGGGATCCGCTGGCTGCTAGGGGGGGGTCGGCCGGCGGTTATCCTACCACTGGGGGTGAGTTACTAATATGTGTTACGATGCTGAATCAAAATTACTTGGCTCACCGGCTGCCACCGCCCCATCCGCTATGGCCCGCCGTTCACGCGATGTGACGTTCCCTCGTAACGGTGTGGCGGTCGCATTTATTCACACTGCATTGCGCGAGTCACTTGTAATTGTCGCGCGACTCATTCAGCGGAATAGCGCATACTGAGCCCAGCTGCCATCGGGCTGTCCTTATATTATTACCCGACAGGGCATACATGAGAAGTGGGCGCGTGGCACAACCATATATAATATAGCTCACTAGCGTCTAACTACTCCGCCCGGGATTACCGCTGTGCGTCGCCCGGCGGATTGGGGCATAGGTGATTCAAACCCGCCACGGCACTTACGCTCAACAAGTAATAAGGAAATCGGGTGGCGCCAGTGGATGAAAAAGCTCATAATAAGTCAAGCTTGACCGACCAGAAACACATAATTGCTTGGCGGCCGGCAGAGGGAAGGGGGGGGGCAAAAGAGCTGAGTCTGGATATACGTCTGATTCGACCGGGCAAATCGGGATGCGCAGCCTTGAGGGCCCACGAGTAATCTTGACAAGGGCGCGGTGAATCAGGTAGCATGGTATTGAGGGCTGGGCCCCCATCGTCTAGTGGCCCAGGACACCTCTCTTTCAAGGAGGCGACGGGGATTCGAATTCCCCTGGGGGTGCCAAAAAGACTCCTCGGAATTGTGAGTCCCCAAAAATCATTGTGCTTCACACTTGGGTCGGTGCCCGAGCGGTTAATGGGGACGGATTGTAAATCCGCTGGCGATGCCTACGCTGGTTCAAATCCAGCCCGACCCAGCATGAACCCCAGTTCGCCCTTGGAACCGCAGTACTGCCCGCCGTCGTACCCGCCATGGGAACAAGCGCTACCATCGGGCGAGGAGCCTTGGAGCGAGACGCGGGGGGCCCACTACGACTTCAGGAGGAACGAACTACGGTACAGCCGGCAAGCCCCGCGTGCGCCCGCAGCGGTCAGGCAGAGTAGCTATTATGCTCCACCCGACCAACATGTCTTTCAATGGGTCCAGCACCAGATGATGGTATCAATTTAGTACCAAAACTTTGCACTTACCGACGGCGCGTCGTAACTGCGCCAGCGGGATTGTAGTTCAATTGGTTAGAGTACCGCCCTGTCAAGGCGGAAGTTGCGGGTTCGAGCCCCGTCAGTCCCGTGATCCAACCCATGTGCAAATCGCTTAACAAGGCTTTAATGGACCGGTTGAATTTCGTATGCGCCGAGAATCAATAAATTATATATACTTCGTGCCAATCAATAGGGCTGGTCCGGCAGCCCCATGCCCCTACTCGTACCCCCCCACCATGAGCATGCTTATTGACCTTGCGCAATCACCAGTAATTGGGGCATTGGCGGAATTGCGTCAACTCTGCTCGCCCCTGGCCAATCTTTTCCGTTGCTCCGTAGGTAGCGGTGGCCAGGTGGGCACGAGGCTCCACCTCACCACCAGTATCCAAGGAAAGATTAGAGAGCTATTCGCTGGGGGCTGGGCTCAATCCGTTGCCGTGCCCCCCCTCTTTTCTTCCCGAGTATTGATCCGCCATCGCTCGTTGCGGTTATACATACGTGTACGATTCATATTATCAAAATCCATTTGCTCTTTGCACGTACATGTGGGGTTGCACTTCCTGACTGGCAAAGCTCCTTTCTCTTACCGGCCCACCAAAATCCCTATGACTTTACTTAGCAGAGCTACATTAGCTGAAAGGCCCTTCATTAAATATTTATGACTCTCGGAAATAATACGGCGGGTAGGGGCATCATCGGGCAATGGACCTGCCCCGGACCATATTTGCCGCTGACTTGGCGATTCAGATCGGGCCCCCATATGAGGGAGCCCGGGGATCGACCAGCCTTCATCCAGAAAAGAGGGGTAAAACAAAGGGCTACGATTGAACTGCGGCCAGGCACCGAGTTCTTTGGTAATACTTCTTCGCCCCCGCAGAGCAAGTCTGCCGCTCCAAGAGTAAGGCCTCTTAGCAATTGATTTATCAGGGGCCTCATCGGACGTTATTAAATTGCTGTACTCGAGAGGAGTGCCAGTTAATTGCTCGTTCGTGTCCCCACCGGTCATTTTCCCGTCTCCGGCGCCATCGGCGCCGGTCCCTCTCAACATCGGGCCCGCCTTATCCATATTCATGTGCGGTTCCATATGTGACGGCATAACTTTACAATCCGCCGGTGGTGAACTGGGTTCCCGCATGAATCGTTTACCCGTAAATGACGCGGGTTCGCCGGGAGACCGATACTTTGCGCCATCGCATCCCACTCCCGGAACTGGGAACCTATCTGTGAATGGCACCTTTTCCATCTGTTGACGGTACTTTGATACTTGGGGCACGGCCCCGGGGTGGCGGCGGGTGAAACTTGCGGAAAGGCGGCGAAATAGAAGTACAAGATCGTAATCTAAGTCATTTGGGTCTTTTGCGTCACTTGTGCACAAAAAATCCGTCGGGGTACGCCCTGCTGGTGTGAACACAGCAGTGTCAGCCCAAGAGTAGGGTTTCCCGCTGGCAGAGTACTTAGTTTGAGTACGCGCCGTCGTGTACTTCGTCCTTCTACATTTGTCTTCCCCAATCATGAGTGGATGCGGGGAAGCAGAAATTGCTGCTTCCCACATTGGTCCCTCTGCCGCAGCCCTTGCTGGGTAGGCAAATCTTAGGTCATCATAAGGGAATTGGCTCTCGTCTGACCATTGGCACTCCGCAGCAATACTTCCCGCCAGGTCGGCGCGGGCTGGAACGTAATTCAATATGGTGGAACCAGCGAGCAAGACAGAATCATATTGCCGGTTTTCCAGGGCAACCCAGGAGTGGACCGCGGACCCAGCTAGGCATCCTAAAGCAAGGGATGGCACAGTGGATTCCCCGAAGGTGGTTTCGACAATGGGAGATTCGTACCATTCGGACATACAACTAAATTGTCTACCCGAAGTAGGGTTCTCAGGTATGCCTGCGTATAGGGAACCCACCGAGGGAGACCCCACGACCGTACCACGTGCAACAGCCTTGCCGACTCTGGAAGTGTGATCAGAATGAGGGGCCGCGGCATTCAAACATATATTGTAATCATGAATGGCTTGCCCGAGCAGAACCGAACTGATCGCATTCCCGTAATGAATCGAAGATTGGTAAGTCTTGACGGGTAAAACTTCATTGGCGAGTGAACCCAAGTCTCGGGCGCAGCTGCATAGAGTTTTGTATCTGGGCGCATCGCGACGAGGCAAAAATTTATTGTCATCTGCCAAGTCGAAGCGTCTGCTGCGCGGTATAATAGGAAACTGATTCTGCCGTCGCGGGGTACTGAGCGCTCGAGCATTTACCAATCTGTCTGGTCGGTTCGAGCATATAAAGGAGGGATCCGTTTCCCCGGGGGCATGGGTGGAGCCAATAACAAGCATACTTTTGGTGCGATTGGCGGGTCCGGTCAATAATATTAAGAGTGCGGGGAGCGGAAAGGTAGGTGGCTCAATCTCCCTCCTCTTCTTCCCCTCCACCTCCTCCTTCTCCTTCTTCTCTTCCTCCCCTCCCCCCCTCTCTTCCTCCTCATCCATCTCCTTATTCTTCCACGCCGTTCCCACTCGAGCCACATCGTCCTCTCCCGTCGGGCCCTCTGGGCTTAGAAAGCCAAATTTATGTGTATCTTGGATCCATACTACGCGGGGAGAAATTCTTTCTACCAACCCCCCGAGGATAATGAGCCGACACGAACTCGTTGCCGGAAGCTCCATCTCATTTGTCTTGCCATCATTAATCGCAATGTAATATTCAGTCTCGTACAAACTGCTACTAGATATCGGTACCAGAGGAGCATCGGAATCTGCTGCTAAATCATTCATTAAATATGACCGCCCCATTCCCGAGGGGCCTATCAGTAAAATTCCTTTGGAGGGGGAAAACCCCGATTGGGGCGTAGCGGAAGGTACCCCGGATGTCTCGTCTAACGGGGTCATTCTTTGCCATAGGGCGGATGAGACCTCAGTCCCTGAGTCAGAATGATGCAACATATGCTTGGGCATATCCCTATTGTAGCCCTTGGCTAGGCAACGCAGGTAGTGATGAGGTCCATGCCGCTGCGGGGCCCTATAACCATAACATTTATTGGATAAAGCATGATCATAAATACCGCCCAATTCATGTCGATTATTGTTTTCATCAGTCACTACGAACTGGATTTGAAGCAACTTCAACGGCGGATAAATGTCGAAGCCTGTGTCGTTGTATAACCACCCACTGGTAATCCCCCCATGGAGTAATAAGTAGTATCCTCCAATACTAACGCAATGCTCAATATCCGCCACGGGGTCCGCCACAAGAGATGTAAAACTTTTCTGCTGCTCCCTGCCCCGGTGCTTCCCGCTACCCCGGGGCGTAGATCCACCAAGACCATGTTTCTGCAGAGGATATGGCCAATACCGAGTCACTCCAAGGCGCACCCAGAGTTCAATGTAGGCTAAGCCTTTCCCTATGAGAACTGGTAGGATGAGAAGTAGCGCCCCCATGGCCAAATATTCACTGTTTGAGTCATTCCCCAGTGGTCGCCCGAATGCTGACTCATACGATGGCTGGCCAAATGGGAATCTAACCCATCTCCTCGTGTCGGTACGACGAAATTTGCTCCTCTGCGGTGATATATTGGATAATGCTTCCAAGGTAGCCTCACTTGAATATCCCCATTTGTGAGTGAGGAACTGCGGCGCACGCGCCCGTAGCAACTCGTATATCCCGATAGCGCTACCCCACCAGGGTTTCGTGAACCCTTCTACCCCTTCGAAGGGCCTGCTAACACGTGGCGGGTGGAACGATAGATAGTTGGTGGTCCCGGGACCCCCAGGGCTTTCCTTACCTGCAGCGCCATTTCCGCCTGGGCCCAGAGACTCTTCAATCCGATAAAGTCTATAAACGGTCTCATCGTGGATCCCCGATGCTCCACTTTCCGCCCTAGACTGACCTAGCATGGGGCTCAACAAGCTTGACCCCTCGCGGGGGAGGTCGTTGCTGCGGTGGCCCAACGTGCCATCGATAACTCTGGCGCGGATATGGAGCCAACCGCCACGGGCGAGCTCGAGCTTGCCCCTACGGTTCACCCCGGGGAATGTTACTACGCCGTACGAGTTCGTGGCGGTGGAGCCCGTGCCGCTCATTCCCCCATGGGCTAGTCCCGTATTCCGGGCCGGTGAACCGAAAAATTGGTATGATGAGCCGTGGGCAGGCATGGATAGTCCATCATTACCTCTTGAATGCTCGTGAGAAAGACTCTTATAGATATGTGGCTGAATCGTCGGGGTCTCACCCGTACTCCCGCCATCGGAATTAAGGGGTGCCCTAGTGGGGGCACGGAGGATGTATGCAAGCAGGGTGCTGCACGGTTGCCCGCGTGTAACATTATGATTATTGGGGCTCTCCACGCGGTGATTACGGCGGGGCGAAGGCCCTTTCATGCGGCGACCCGTACGTGAAGAATGCGAAGACTGTAATGTGCCCACACTGCAGGAACAAGTTTTTGCAAAACCGTTTTCAACCCCCTGTTCCGCGGTGCCAAACGGTGGCTCGTATAGCCCTAGGGTTGCAAAAGCGTTCACGCCGGGCGGTTCCCCTTTGTGCCCAGTATCGTCAGGTTCATTTAGCTCATTCTCAAAAGTATCGGCGAATCTACCGGGTGCTGCCCCATACGAAGACGTAAATACTGTTGTTGGTTCATCCTGCCATAATTGGTATTGCCTGTGGGTCCCCAGAGCGCCATGGGTCATTTCCAGCGAATGGGCAACGAGAGCACCCGTTGCGTCTGAGGAGGGATAACTAACATTTTTGAGGTCGCGTACGGTAGAAGCAGACCTTTCGCGTATAGGGGGTAACTCGGGGCACTCCACGCTGGGTCTCCGGGACCAACCGGAAGGACCCCTTGTGGGAACTCCTGCCGTTCGACCATGTGCCGTCCAATGGTTCCGCCTCGGGGAATTCTCCCCCGCTGGTACTTCAGCCAACTCATAGTGATTGGGCAACCATTCACACGCGTCTGCGCGGCGATTAATGTATCTGTATATACCGCCCCTGCCAAATAGGCTGTTGCCCCAATTTCTCGCCCGTCGATTCAACGAATGCTGGTTAAAAAAAACCTCACGTTCCAGCCAAAAGGTTCGAATTTTAGCCGCCCCTGGATCACGAGGTAATTTCCTCCGCAGCAGCGGCAGTACGCCCATCAGCTTGCGGAGACAACCGGGATGTCTCCCGCTGACCCTAGAATAGGTCCTAATCTGAGTGGATTCACACCAATTCGTCTCATTGCCTGCGGGACCTACGGCTCGATCGGCAAATTTAGAGTGACCATGGGGCAGCAGCCCGTCATTGGTGGAGTCGTGGTATATAGATTCCCCGTTGTCTCTGTAACGCAGGGCCAGCCGGAGCGGCAAACATATATATTGATCTGCAAATGTAATCATATATGTTTTCTTACCAGAACGTACGTTCCTGGAAGTCATAATGGGTTCAGCCCTTGAGGATTCAAGCGAGTCGAAACGAATGCTCCGGCAATCTCCCTTTGAACGCCATATATTGAGTACCCCGCAACTGTCGTCTGATCGGCCGGCCTCTACGAGGGGCACATTTCGTCGTTGGTGGACTCCTCCACCGTCATATGCTTCTGCCTCTCCGTCGCCGGTAGGTACGGGTTGCTCAGCGTTATAGGCACCTCCCCCATCCGTAGTCAGTACGACGTCCAGATAATTGAAGTGTTTATCATGTGCCTCTGGTACCACTCCGTAGGCGCGGTTCACATGAACTGTACAAATTCTTTCTCTTTCCGGCGGATGGGGCGGCTGGCGGTTCCTACCCCCGGTGCCCCCGCCGCGAAGAAAGTCCTGCCTAAGGGCCACCAGTGACGCAGGGAGTGATAGACCATTTGGTACGAGGAATTGGTATGATGGGTCGGAACCAGGAGTTGGGAGTCCCCAATCCTTTGCAGAAAATATCAAAGCGGGATGTTCCGCCAAGTTAGGGGGGGTCATGTTTAATGGGCCCAAGGTCCACTTTACGGCCTGAAGGAAAAACCAAGGATGTTTACCCTTGCCTCCTCCCCCCCGTTCAGCCCCAGATTCTGACGCCGATTCTACATATTTCTCGTTCGTGAAAGGGTGATTGAGTAGATACTACGGGTCATGCCAATCAAAACTAGGACGTGGAATAGAATTTGCATTGACTTAAGTGAGGGGAAGAGCTATTGGGGAGGCAGTGGTTGGTCACTGCTGGATCAAACATTCGTGAATTATCGTTTGGGGGTTTGTTTGTGACTCCCCAAATACTTTATACTTTTCTTGAGGGCGAACGACGGGGATTGAACCCGCGCATGGTGGATCCACAATCCACTGCCTTAATCCGCTTGGCTACGTCCGCCCCGTGCGCGAGCGACTCCCGCCCGATCACATTATTATTACCATCCGCATCGAATTATAATGAGTGGGGGACAAAGGAACTCAAAAGTAGCATCGAAGGTCCACTCAAGCTCCATTGTCCAAACAGCGGATAGGCCACGACCGCAGCCCGGAACGCCGGCAGGGTCGCAGTACCAAAATGAAATTATCCCTGTCGGCCCACGCGTGCAACCAAACTGATGGCCCATCGGCATGACTCCAGTTAGCCATTCACATAAGGAGCCTCGACGGAAGCCAGATCTAGAGGGAAGTTGTGAGCGTTACGTTCGTGCATAACTTCCATACCAAGATTGGCACGGTTTATAATGTCGGCCCAAGTGTTTATTACACGTCCCTGGCTATCAACTACGGATTGGTTGAAATTGAAACCGTTCAGGTTGAAAGCCATGGTGCTGATACCCAAGGCGGTAAACCAAATGCCTACCACGGGCCAGGCGGCCAGGAAGAAGTGCAATGAACGAGAGTTGTTAAAGCTAGCATATTGGAAGATCAGTCGACCAAAGTAACCGTGAGCAGCTACAATGTTATACGTTTCTTCCTCTTGACCAAACCTGTAACCTGCATTGGCGGATTCATTCTCAGTGGTTTCCCGGATCAGGCTGGAAGTTACCAAGGAACCATGCATCGCACTGAATAAGGATCCGCCAAATACACCAGCCACGCCCAGCATGTGGAATGGATGCATAAGGATGTTGTGTTCGGCCTGGAACACGATCATGAAGTTAAAGGTACCAGAGATCCCCAAGGGCATACCGTCGGAGAAGCTCCCTTGACCGATCGGGTAGATCAAGAAAACAGCGGTAGCAGCTGCAACAGGCGCCGAGTATGCTACGGCGATCCAAGGGCGCATACCCAGGCGGAAGCTAAGTTCCCACTCACGACCCATGTAGCAAGCTACACCGAGCAGGAAGTGCAGAACGATTAGTTCGTAAGGGCCACCGTTGTATAGCCATTCATCAACGGAAGCCGCTTCCCAGATGGGATAGAAGTGTAAACCAATAGCAGCAGAAGTAGGAATGATGGCACCGGAGATAATATTGTTCCCGTACATAAGGGAACCAGAGACAGGCTCGCGAATACCGTCAATATCTACTGGCGGAGCCGCAATGAAAGCAGTGATGAATACGGTGGTTGCTGTTAGTAGCGTCGGGATCATCAGTACACCGAACCACCCAATGTATAGTCGGTTTTCAGTGCTGGTGATCCAGTCGCAGAAGCGACCCCAGAGGCTCACGCTTTCGCGTCTATCTAAAGTTGCAGTCACGGTGAAACGTAGTTGATTGATAATACAATTTTATTTTTCTTCTCTTCTTTGCCCAGGCACATGCGCCTGTTAATTTGTATTGTTACATGATTACCACTTTCGTGTCAACTCGTACTCCCGCGCCCGTATGAACAATGCCACCAAGCAGTCATCGTTTGGATGGGGCAACGGAAGCCGGCGTGGCTCAAGCGGTACGTGCAGGCGAAACTGTAATATGAGAGTGGCTCGCTTACACTGGCGCAGCACAGGTATTAAATCGTTCGATTCCCGCCAAATTCTTAGTTGCCTCACGAATAAACGTGTGTGCAGCGATCCCGAGGCAGCGGATCTGGGGTGCCCGACGGTGGAGGGTGTCTGCTCGAACCCGTTCACGGTGGAACCCGCCGAAAGTGATCGGTCGATTACCCTGCAGAGCGAGATAGCGCTCCTGGGGGCACTACTCCCGCGCATAATCTGTAATATCATCTTTTAGCTATTCCGCGAAACTTATTAAGACTGGGCAACCGCTTGAAATCTCTCTCCAGTCAGATTGGCAATACGATGTGGTTACTATTAAGCGTTTGGTTCGCCCGGCAGGGAAAAACCCGTTGCGAGTCATATCCAAATACCGATTTGCCTTCCCACGGTGAGCCCCGGCCCAGGATTAAGCGGGCTCCCCACATACTGTAGATTTTGCGTGTACCAAGCCATGTGGCACTTGCACAACACGTATGGAATGAACTTCCATGCTTGAAAAGGGGCGGCGGGCGTCTACAATTTGGATACGGAGGATTCCTATGTATGAGGGCCCCACAATGGGGGAAGGGATTTGCTAAGTGATAGTTAAACTGCGGTAGCGCGCGGAACGATCTTTAGCAAAGCGGGATGCGTGGTCGATCGATATTTAATTCTCAAACATCGGTGGGGCAGCTGCGCCCCCCGCTGAGGGAGAAGAATACTCGCAAGACTGAGATTGGACTCCCCACGGCTAATCGGAGAGGTACCCTTATACGGTTTCCCATAATCGATTTTACGTGCTGCTCCCCACCCCACTTCTTGCATTCGGCAATAAGTGAGCAATACGCGGCGGGTCCTGCTTATGCATACCGCTGATTAGTCGTTTCAAAGTGACAAAGCTGAAGCGCCTCCTGCTTGTTCAATGGACTCATCAAAACCTGTTTCCACAAACCCAAATGGCCGCTCAGCGAGCGGCTATTATGAGCACAAAAAGTATCGTTGTGGGGCGGGAGCAAATGCAGGGAGCGCTGCTGCCACGAAACGCTTGCATTACGGATTCGTAGCTCCTTGCCGTCGGCGAACGAAGCCCAAGCTTTGGCTCTACACGACACGACACGTGACGTGGGCGAACCCGCCCTCCCCAGGGCAATAAGTGAATTGAGAACCACCATCCACCCGTACAGATTAATACTTATCAGTAGACAGGGGGCCCGTCAACCTATCTCCCCTTATTGGAAACTCGCCATGCGCCTCCTTACTCCCTGGCAGGCGGCGGAGATCCCATTGCCCCAGCAATTGATTGCTCCACCGTTTGACATATCCGTCTGATATCCGCCTTGGATCCGGAGACCAGGGCAGGGCAAGCACCTTATTGTCAATCAATTCAATCGTGGCGTTATCAACTCATGAATCGCGTTACTACCGGGTTCGTCGACGACTTGGCAAATCTAGCGTACGCTTCATTAGCTAGTTAGTATTATAGCTTAGTTCTGCAGCGCACCAATGGGCGAGCACAAGTTCCCTCGTGTAGCGTGAGTACACACATTTCGTGTTAGGTCACGTGTCACTTCCGCCTCATCTCCGAGAAGCTACACGCCGCTTAGTACATATCTAAGACTTTCTTGACGATGGATGATCCAGTCACTCATTGCGATTCACCCATAGGCTCTGCGAACGGCCATAAACTTGTATGGCACGGCTGCTACCACGCTGTATGGTGGTTAGCCGCGTGCAGACGCGGACTAGCCGAAGCTGATGCTTCGATTACTTGTGCCTCAGGCACTAGGGCTGTCCCTGGCTGCGTGCATCACTCCAACAGTAATGTTCGTGATACCATTCCGTCTCGCAAACTTTTCGGTCTTTCCCTTAATCTTGCCTCTTACAAATTTGGGAATTTTACTCGATTCCGATTGACTCTCGGGATTCCGAATCAGATCCTTCTCCGTTGGAGCATGTGGCAATTTGGTAACCGCCTCAGTATCGTGGCCGCCGGGTAGATCCAATAGATGGTCCTCCGTACCGGGGGTGGAAGAGTTGTAAACCGGGTCCGCTATTTGATTAGTACCCTCGTAGCCCAAATAAGGTCGATACCCTGGAGGAAAATTTTGGATGTGAACTGGTGAGGAAATGACTCCACGGGGAATGTCAAGGCGTTTACCCACATGACGTTCCGTCTGAGTACCAGATATGGCGGATGGTTCCGCGCGAGCGATCATATCTCCTGCTTCATTATGATCATCCGTGACAGTTATTTCATCGCGGAAGCCCTGGACTCGTTCGTTGGACCGTCCTGCGTCATGTTTACAATAGGTACCCGCACGACATATGCGAATCCCCATTTCCCTCGCGAGTGTCTTGGTCATTGCAGCGGCGTGGGTCGCATAACCAAGAATAACTGCCCTTTTCCCAGTCAAGTTCTGGCAATCAATGGATCTTGAGGACCAAGCAGCTTGGGAGACAAATCTGGTTTGTTGATCGATATAGGGTTCATAGTTGACCGAAAGGTTGAGGGGGACAGGAGCCCATTTACCGACGCGCTCCTGCATCTGCCGTATACAATTGGCTGTATCTAAAATCCCCATGGGAGTCGTGGATATGTAAGGCGTTCCTGATTCTTCATCAGAATACACTGCTGCCACTAAGCCAATTTCACGATGGGGGACGGGATTAGACCGAGCTCTTGGTAAATTTTGGGGATTCCCCACGAGCCCCCGCTCTGGAATGATTTGATTAACCCCGGTGCCTATATCCCGCAACAAACGTTTCAATTCACGGCAATCGTGTTGGTTGTGAGGACCCAGCGTGGGAATACCAATAATATTTGCGGTAGGTACACTCGTCAGGGGTCGGCCCAATGTCCCTTGCCCATGAGCTTTATTCATATAATACCGAACTATTTGTTCCAAAGTTCTGTCCGCCGCCTGTAGCTCGTCGACCCGATTATGGTTCACATCCGCAAGAGTTACGTCAGAATCAGAGGTTACAGATGCTCTACATGCAAAGTTCTGCGGATCTTCTTGCAGGGTACTAGGGGTACAAGTAGGTGTTGGCACAGTTGGGTCGGGGCGTTCTTCCTTCCCTTTGCGGGTAGTATTCTCAACAACCTTATCTTGGGATCCACGTGCCAGCACGTGGCGGTCCACTATGCTGGCGGTGACAGGGGTAAAATCCCTATCCCTCTCTGGCATGGGGCGCATTACATTGAAGTAGTCATCTCCTAGAGGGGCATGCATGGTAGCGTGTACGTTTTTGGAATAGCTGGCTACTCGGAGGGTTCCAACATGGGCGGGGCCCGCGTGCATCCGATGGGCCAGTTTCGTGAGTAAGATTCTCTTTACATTCCCCCTTCATTCTACTTCGGAATACACTCACTTGCCACAACTCCCCCGTCCTGCGAGTCAAACATTGTGGTATATATTATCGCCCGCCACTCAGTCTGCTGATGCAAGGATTGGATCAGGGGAAGGTCGTGGACCCCCCCACTTTCCCTACCAGCCATTCCTGGTCGTACCTCGGCCCGGCGCCTGCTGGCGGGGGGTCAGGTCGAGCCTCACGAAGGGGGCCAGAATCCATCGTCGCCCCGATGACTAATGAGTGCCCGCGCCCAGATGCACCTCACCTTGTTGGTGCTAATCCTGATGCTTGAACAGTTGCCCACCCGTTTGGCAAATATTGGGTCATTAGGTCACGAGATTGGCTGGACCCTTCCCATCATGCTTATGTTAGGGGGGTAGACGCCGTGGGGAGAGAGTAAATGGGGCATCAGGCACAACGACCTGCTTTACCGGGATAGCGGGTATACCCAATCCGCGCTCGGGCCAAAATCGACGAGGTGCTCACAGGCGGTGGCTTCACCGAGATGTAAGTGGTAATACCGGCCACCCGGGGGGCGGCCAAAGAGAAGTTGTTGGACGTGGGTAATCCCTACGGACTAAAATAAACTTGTATCGAGTCTGATTACGCAATATAATGAGAGAGCTTGCGCAACAAACCAACCTCGCCGTGGCGGCGGGTTTTTACCGTGTCGTGCCGAAACTGTGCAACGACAATATCCATGCTTTCTGGGGGGACCATAAATGCTAGTTACACTAGACACCTTAGGGAATACCGCATACTCAAACGCCGTTTTGGCTAAATCACCCGAAGTTTATGCGATTTCTGACCCAGTCGTGGATGTAACGCCAATCATACCGCTGCCCTCCCCTCTCCCAGCCTCCGTACGGCAAGCTCCTGTAAGTCCTCGCTAACGTTTCAGTAATGCTACCCGTCGCTATGGGTATAGCCCCGTGCCCAATCGGTAAGTTCGAAGAATCATTAGTTTCAAACAATGCCGCTGGCGCGTCGACAGATAGTAGGCTCATACTCCGGGGGAGCATAAATGTCCGCTATTACATTAGTTTCAACGGCATCTTGGGACCCAGTCAATATGATGGTAAAATCCAGCATCCATTGGCAGGCGACTCATCGTGCTGCCGTGGAATGGCAGTGCTTGCTTGCCCCCCCCTCACCTGTGAAGCCAGCGCCTTTGAGCCACAGCCACGTAGTCCCTGCTTAATCCTTTGATCGGGCTCCCTGGCGGAGCCAAGTGTTTGTACTGCGGGTGCTCGATCTGTATAAGGGTTCATTCAACTCCGCCCCCCCACGGGTTACACAGGGAGTTTCATACCGACTGTATACTGACAACAAGGACTTTCACTCATCGAGTGAAAGCAGCCTCTTATCTATAACCCAAAACCATTGCTTCCACACGCGGGCGAAGATGCCCGAGCCTTCCTCCCCATCTGGTGGCTTAGTGAGCTGCTAGCTGTTTGAAGGATTTCGAGATTGATGATTCATCTCATTCCACCCTTGGTCACGACCCCGGAGATTACGCTACGCTTACCTTGAAGCTGCTCGTCCATACGGTGGTTATTTCCCTCGTTTCTCCCCCCGTTCCCGGATCCCTTTCGAATGACCTTGGCCGTAATCCTGGGCGGAAGGAATGAAATGAAAAAAGAAGGAAGGATTGGCAGGCGAAGGACATGGGGGATATTGATCGGTGCGTACGCCCACTTGTTCCACGGTAGAGAGAGCTATTCATTTGGACCCTTGGCCAGCGGCCAGCTCAAATAAAATGAATGATTGTGTGACGGATTGGCCGCCACTTCGGTCCGCCCAGCCATACTGGCCACCGGGTTACCCGGCATGATATCGCAGTTACTGATGCGTACCGCGCGCCGCATACTGCTCCAGCTGGATCTGATCTGGTGGATACCCCGTCCATGCCAGCTCACAGTCACACGTTGAGATGATTTGGGCGGGGCGCTGCTCATACTATCGCGATGGGTGGGGCGGGCGCCAATGAGCCTGCCTTGCCTCGCTGGACTAGCTGCAGCGCGGGCTGAGCCTCGCGGGGCGCCCCGCTACCCCCCGGCGGGGGGGGCATGTGTTGCCACAAGCAATGATTGCATATCCAATCCATTTATAATCGTGCACCGTTCAACAACTCAATGTATTTGCCATTCTTCCGTGCCCCTAGCTCTCGCTGGGACGTGGGCGGACGGAAGCTATAGATTGTTGCTCTGCATCATTGATATACATATATATACGTATATGTGCACATATTGATTGAACCGATTCATATCGATTCTGCTAGGCAGAGTATGAGGGAGGGATTTGCAAATGAGTTCAGAAGTTATTGCGCAGCCTACTATTCCAGCTTTGATCGTTGCGTCGGGTCCATTAGTGATTGCTTCGCCGGCGGCTCGCAAGGGCAACTCGTGATTGTGATTTTGGGGCGCCATACCCAAGCGTGTACGAAGGCGATCAGTGAATTGTCGGTCTCGTGTCCCCTTTCCTTGTGTAATGATACCTGGGAACAATGTAATAGTCTCAAGGTCCTTCCCCAGTAACCGCTCCCACGATTGGATAGGTGATCAGCGCCGCACCTTGAGACCCAACGGGGAGCTGCGCAAAACGGGGCTATCACGTAATGCTAGATCACGAATAAGGGGCGGACGCTCATCCTGATGCCGATCCCCCTAGCCCTTCAAGCTAATAATAATGTGGTTCCATATTATTTTAGCCCCCTCTTGCTCTTGCCAACGTCGGGGAACGGGCCACGACATTACCAATATCGTATCCATGTCTGATGGCGTGGCAAAGTCTCATTCGATCGGAAAGGACAAAAAAATAGATTCGTGGCGTAGATCCGCCGGTTTACACTGGGCACTGCCCAGCGGCGCGATTTCTCGGGCTGTTACCATGACTCACGATACACGTCAATACCCCGATCTCTCACCCTTGGAGCCACACATGCCGCCGGGCCGAGCGGTGGAACACTTGAGTGGAATTGCCTGGCTCCATGCTTCACCACACATACTATTACATATTTACAGGGCGCAGAACCTTCACCCCCCACATACTCATACTCGTCTCTGGAGCAAAAAAAGCTCAGTATGCTCCTTAATAGCTTCTTTCAGCAGAGTTTCCGCTCGCTCCGTGAATGTCTTAGTAGATCGTATGATTTCTGCGAACTCAGGTTTATTTGTCATTAAATAGTCACGCAACTGAGCAAGAAATCCTTGGACTTGTCCAACTCCCAGTATATCCAAATATCCGCTAACCCCAGTATAAATAGTAGCTACTTGTTCCCCCACCGATAAGGGCGCTGCTTGTGATTGCTTAAGCAGCTCGCGCAATCTCTGGCCCCTTGCCAATTGATCACGAGTAGCTTTATCAAGATCAGAGGCAAATTGTGCAAAGGCTTCCAATTCCGCAAATTGGGCCAATTCCAATTTCAATTTCCCGGCCACCTGCTTCATAGCCTTGGTTTGAGCTGCGGATCCCACCCTGGATACGGAGATGCCCACATTGATTGCGGGCCGAATCCCTGCATTAAATAAATCCGCCGACAAAAATATCTGCCCGTCAGTAATGGAAATTACGTTGGTGGGTATATAAGCCGAGACATCTCCGGCTTGGGTTTCAACCACAGGCAAGGCAGTCATACTTCCTTCACCAAGTCGCGAGCCCAATTTGGCTGCTCGCTCCAGGAGACGAGAATGCAGATAGAAAACATCTCCGGGATAGGCCTCCCGTCCTGGTGGCCTTCCAAGTAAAAGAGACATCTGCCGATAAGCCTGCGCTTGTTTGGTAAGATCGTCGTAAATGATCAAAGTGTGTCGTTTGCGATACATAAAGTATTCCGCCAAAGCTGCTCCTGTGTAAGGTGCCAGATATTGCAATGTGGCGGGGGAGTTTGCATTCTCCGCTACCACAATAGTATATCCCATCGCGCCTCGTTCCTCAAAAGTGTCGACTACTCGAGCTACGGAGGATGCTTTTTGGCCAATAGCCACGTAGACACATATCACGTTTTGTCCACTCTGATTCAAGATGGTATCCGTAGCAACCGCTGTCTTACCCGTTTGCCTGTCTCCAATGATCAATTCACGCTGACCCCGCCCAATGGGAATCATGGAATCAATAGCAATAAGCCCTGTCTGCATTGGTTCATACACGGAGCGCCTCAAAATGATGCCAGGAGCGGGGGATTCAATTAATCTGAATTCAGAAGCCATAATTTGACCTTTGCCGTCAATGGGCCTAGCTAAAGCATCCACAACGCGACCTAGATAGGCATCACTTACTGGAATCTGAGCAATTTTACCCGTAGCTTGGACAGAACTACCTTCTCGTATGGCCAACCCATCCCCCATAAGGACGGCACCGACATTGTCCGATTCTAAGTTCAAGGCTATTCCTACTGTGCCATCTTCAAATTCCAATAATTCTCCCGCCATCGCTCCATCAAGACCGTGAATGCGGGCAATGCCATCTCCCACTCGTAGTACAGTACCAGTATTAAAAACCTTTACCTCCTGGTCATACTGCTCAATCTGTCTAAAGATAATGTTGCTAATCTCGTCTGGCCGAATGTCTACCATTAGCGTCCATTTGTGATTCCTGATGAAGTAGGACCTATAGAAGGGGCTAATCAGTCATTTTTTTGTTTTCACGTTCCTCAATAGCCCGATATTATGATCAATCATGCGCAATTGTAATTCGTCGCTTGAACGAGTAATTAAAGCTTTCAAAGCTCTATCTAATGCGAGTCGAGAAACTTGTTGACAAACCTGCTCGGTCGCTTTATGTTCTTCGAGGCAAATTGTAGCGTTCTTAGAGTATTCTAATCGTTTTGAGTCCCCATCGGCGGGACGAACCAGATCTTGCTTTTCCTCCTGCATCCTAAAAATGCCGTTCACGCGGATTTCATCCGCTCTAACCTTTGCCCGCCGCAACCGCATCCGAGCCTGGTCAAGCCTATCTGTGGCTTCCTTATACCGGGCTTCCGCGTCGCGAATGGTGTTTAATATGGTACGCTCACGGTTTCCCAAGGAATTGCTCAACACTCCCCTCCCGGGGTAAGCTAGTGGGGCGGGTACTACCCCTGGGTTAATCAAATTCGTTTCCAAAGGGTTAGTGTTTAGAGCGAAACCAGCGGCAGGCCGGTACGCAATAATAGCGGGATCAACTACATCTACCATGCCCTCCCCCTCATCGTAGGTTGCTATCTATCCGAACTTTACTAAAAGAGCTTGCCTCGCCTGCCCATACGTGGGCCCCGTCCTGGGGTAATCGATGCCCCTTCCTGCTGAGCTACGAGCAGGATTAATGAAAGAAAACTCCGCAATGAGGACGTTTTGCATTCTGTCTCCCGCTGCCGCGGCGAGGAAGAACTGGTCATTCCATTCGCTTCGACTCAGTTTCCTTGTATCAGGCGGGAAGGATTGAGCGGGCGCGTGGATCACCCCAGCTAACCTTCATTCCCCGCCCGTGCGGCGGTGGGGTAAGACTGGCTATGGACTGCAGTGGTTACCAGTTCAAACAAAAGGATTTGCAAATGAAAGTGCCAAAGCTACGACTAGTCCGTAAATGGTTAAGGCTTCCATAAAAGCTAGACTTAGCAATAAGGTACCCCGAATTTTACCTTCAGCCTCAGGTTGTCTCGCAATACCTTCGACAGCTTGACCCGCGGCGGTACCCTGACCGACACCGGGCCCTATGGAGGCGAGACCCACAGCTAGTCCAGCGGCAACGACGGAGGCAGCGGATATCAAGGGGTTCATATGGTGGTCTCCTGCAACTGGGGGGAACGGCCGGGCGAACCCCCGGCCAGCAGGAGTTTTTATTGACTCTCGGGTCCCCCTCATGTTTCGCTCAAGGCGTCTCTTTTCGGTGGTAGTATCACCGGGTCGGCAGGCGGAGATAAGTAGTAGCCTAGCCTCCCGCCCCCTCCCCGATTACCTTACAGATTTGTCCTGTCTCGCGCAAACCTCATGTATCCCCAGGTTGTCCCAGCGGGGTCTCAATTGGGAGAGAAGCAATCGGGATAGGTTTGACGGCCGATTCTCACCCGATGTGGCCCGCTACAGCCTCCTAATGATAACCGGATAATACTAGTGAGCCTACCTACACTCTGCATGGAGCACGCTAGTGGAGCTGCAGCGGTGCCGCCTGATGCACCACCCCGGCGGCATTTGCCACGCGTGGGGCCACAATTTGAGTGGTTCCCGCCGTGGCTGGATTTCCAGCGAGTCCCACTGCGGTTGCTCCGCCAGCTCGTTCCCGCCCCAACATGAATATATGCGGCACCTTCTTCGACGTGACTCGGGCCACTTATACTCGCTGGTGCGAGTGGTAGAGGCATTCATACCCCATAGGAATTGCGTGTGCCTTGGGCTTCACTACTTTTTTTTTCATCCCTCCTCCCTTATGCAAACTATGGGATGCCCAAGCATTAAGAAATAATCAATATGGAACGATTGGCAGATACAGATCAGGAGCCAAATTAGACCTCGTACCGGGTGGATGGAATTAACTGCCTCACGAAATCAAACTACGCGCGCTACGTTTGTCCTACGACCTAGCATGCAGCAGAGCTTCTTCGTGCATGCTGCGGCAAATCATAATTGTTGGATGGATGCATCCGAGGAAGATGGAGCGCCCGCCGGCGCTGAAGCAAGCATTGATTATTGTGGGAGGCTACGACTAATGAGTACCTTCCATGGATTCCCCTGTATAAGCTGCAGCTAGGGTTGCAAGGATCAGAGCCTGAATAGCACTTGTAAACAATCCTGATAGCATCATAGGTATGGGAACCACAGGGGGCACCGAGGAAATAGGAACGGCAACTACCAATTCATCAGCCAATATATTGCCGAAAGGTCGGGGACTGAGCGATAAAGGTTTGGTAAAATCTTCCAAGGTATTGATTGGCAAGGGTACCGGGGTTGGTTGCACATATTTACCAGAGTAGCTCAAACCCCTTCTGCGAGGACCCGCGTAGAAATATGCCACTGATGTGGGCGAGGCTGAGGCAACAGTAGTATTAGTATCATTAGTTGGTGCGGCTGACTCCCCCTGGGGTAATTCAAATATTTTCCAAGGAATGGGGGCGCCTGACCAATTGGAAACGAAAATAAATGGGGACATAGTTCCAACGAAGGGTACCCAAGGGCGATACTCCACTCCAATCTGAGTTCTAGCTAGGTCCCGAGGGAACTCCAAGATATATTCGACGATATTCTGACTACCAGATGGAACGGTCCTCAAATCCCGAGTGCCTAGGAAAGCCAGACCCGGCGGAATCGCAATCGCAAACCGAGAAGTTATGGGTACTTGTCCATGAACCTGGTAGGCGCCTACCTGCCAGTAGAAGTGTTGACCTACTCCCGCACCGGATACCTCGTACGAATAACGAGACACATCAGCGGAGTATAGGTGTGCCAGTGCAATATGCGTATGACTCCTTGCGGGGATTAGCTTTAGAAATATCCTTTGCTCCTACGTCTCCGATCCGACCTCTAACCGTTGGGTCCTCCTTTGCTGCTTCCCCATCCGCAGACGGGGCTATCTATATGGGTGAATAGCCACAAAGAATAGGTGGATAGCTATAAAAAGGAAATAGAAGAAGAAGAGAAAAAAGAATGGGTGGGTAGCCATGAAGACGACGCCCCGCAGACCCAAGGTACGGTGCCTGCAACTCCGGGTCCAGGGGGTCGTGGTTACTGGGTCAGATAAATACTGTTGAACTATCCGAGGGAGGGTATTTGGTTGCGGCGGCCTTCACGGATTGCGAGCGTCAATTTGTTCAAAATCCATCGGATGGAGGCTCTGGAATCATCGTTGGCCGGAACCGGTATACCTGTGAGATCCGGATCGCAATCTGTGTCTACTAAGCGTATGGTTGGGATACCCGGAATTGCGCACTCCCGAGTAGCAGTAGATTCTCCTCGTTGATCAGCAATTGTTACGACATCGGGTAAACTTTTCATATATCTAATTCCGCCCAAGTATTTACGCAGTCGAGCTAACTGTCTCCCTAGAGTGGCTGCCTCCCCATCCGAATACTCAGGGAACCCCATTGCCGCACCGCCCTCTAAATCCTCTGATCTCTGAAGGCGTGTTTCCACCGTGGACCAATTTGTAGGCGTACCGCCGAGCCATTTCTCATTCACGTAGTGGCATTGAGCTCTTGTAGCCGCTGATCGAGTAGCATCAGCTGCTTGGTATTTCGTCCCCACGATTAAAAATTGTTTCCCTTTGCCCGCCGCTCCAGCCACTGGATCACATGCTTCTGATAGGGGCCGAGCGGTTTGGGTTAGATCTATAATATGGATACCTTTTCGCTCCGTGAGGATATAGGGTGCCATCTTAGGATTCCATCGCCGGGCTTGATGACCAGAATGAACTCCTGCTTCCATCGTATCTTCCGAACAAATATTCCAAGATTCTGTTACCATTCTTGTTACTCCTTCCCCGCAACGATACGGATGCCCCTGTCAGGGAACTTCGCTATGGACCGGATCATTGGCGTGAATCAGTAGACCGGCCTTATTAGACTGGTGAGTGAAACCCCCGCATGCTTCAATGAGTACCAAGGATGAATACGTAAGGCGATTGCCCACATTATAATTATAATTGTTCGCGCCAGACCTGATGAAATTGGTCTGGCCACGAGCCACCAAAGTCGTTTACCGTTTAGCGGAGTCTCCGGATGGGGATACCAATGTATCGTGAATGGTTATATCACCGGGTAGGCGAAACTCCGTTTCTCCCACGTCGCATTGTGATAGGGAGGGATGTTCCACCGCCGCGATATTGAATGATTTATTCTCCGTCCCCAATGCATTTATAACTTCCCCGGGTTCATCCAACGGGGGTTCTACCTGCCAAAGCATGCCCTCGTTACCGGTACCTGCCGGTACCATTCCACCAACAATAACATTCCCCTTCAAGCCCTTTGACCAATCCATTTGACCCCGGATAGCAGCCCTGGCCGATACTCTAGCGGTATCTCGAGAACTAGCTTCAGAGAGGAAACTCTTGGTATTAGGGGATGCCCCTGTCACTCCTAACGGTACGGGCCCATAAGTACTCTTTGACTCCAAAGCACGATTCATTCTGCGGGCCCGCGAGGTCTCGATCAGTTCCCCGGGCGGGAAAGCGTTAGCCATTCCATCCTCCAGATTGCTCAGTTTTGATGCAATTTGGCGCACAATAATTTCCACATGCTTATCAGCTACCTGCACCCCCTGAGACCGATACCCCTTTCCGATACGATCGACTGGAGTTATCTGACTTCGTTCCAAGCTTATTCTAGCGCTTAAGAGGTAGCCCGAGAGGCATCCGAATATCCAGGTCATACCGCTGCTCCAATCTCTGGAGCTGCCCCTTGAATCTGCCGAAACTGAGGTATCGGGACGGGATTCCAAAAATTGCTCGATCTTAGGAAGGCCCTGGAAAATAGTATCTTCAAATCTCGATCTTTCATATATTAGTGTCATTAGTGCGTCTCCCTCACCGACAATGCTGCCGGGGCCACTATGAATGGTTGCTCCCCCGTTGGCCAGGCAGGGCTCAGCCAGTCTAATTGTTGCGAACCCAATATCAATGGCCTTGATTTGGCAAGGCTGGGGGGGCAGCCCGGATGCGCGCGCGGATGCGCCCCCGCAAATCAGTCGCCCAAGACTGACCACCGAGCAAAGCTTTGCAAGGGGCGACGGCGACCGCCAAGTACGGTTTTGCATATGCAAGTAGGCGGAAGTACGGGTTCGGTCACGTGTAACCAAGTTTGAATCCGTTCCATCCTCGTCCCATAGAAACCACGTGGGAGCTCCCGACGAAGTCTTTTTTAACCTGTCAACAATCAAATATTTGTCGTTCAACAGAGCTTTGCGGTTCGGGCGACGATTGGTTAACCGGCGGGAGATAAGCGCAGAATGGACCGTACCGTGCGGGTTACCCGAAGCACCTAGTGTTCCCGGCGGAGTTATTTGCACAGAGCCATCCTGGCAGGGTGCGGCGGGAAGGGCACCCATAGTAATTATTGAGTTCAATGCTGCACCTTGGCCGCCATTCTCGCGCCGCGGTGTGGTCCCGGAACCGCTGGGAAGGTCGGCAAGCTCATGAGGGGTAGCACTGCCACCACCGGGCCGAGCCCTTTCGGCTTCAACCATATATTTAGCCGGGGCAGCGAATAAGGCTACGTCCAGGACACCACCCGGGGACAACACTAGGGAGGATGTCTTTTCCCCGGGGGACCCACCGGGTAAAGCACGAGGAATACCTTCACTACCGAATACCGGGCGCCCATCAGAGTAATAGCGACCACTGGTGTGGGGAACTATGGCATTGTGAATATACTGGGAATTTGCTGCCACTCCGTGGCTCTCACTCCCCGCCGAAGTATCTTTTACTGGATCACAATAATTTGGATAGTATTGTACGGGGGGAGAACCCGGTTTCGCCCCAACTAAAGGAGTGTGAGCCTCAATTTCTACGAAATCCCCGGGCGGGTCCCAATCCTGCCGGGACGCCGTCGTTACACTCGACGACTTGTCGCGCGCCGAACGAGATCCTATTGCTGCAAGCCCTGATGGGGAAGCGGGGGGGGCTTCCGCGCACGGAATGATGCATGAGTAATACTTCCAATCCGTGGATTCAGATGCGCCAGGAAGTATTTCCACCGGAGGCATCGAGGTGTATTTCCCATAACATATTCCTTCGTGTTCCCCCACGCAAGCTAAAGTTCCAGGCAACACTTTGAACGTGGGCCTGATCACTGCCATACTTTGCAACCCCACGGATTTGACAAACCAGGCACGGGGGCTCGGGGCTACTCGTGTACCTGTCCCCACAGCTTTCATTAGCGAGATCGACGGCGGGAAGTCCTGCGCAACACGTATATCCTCCAGTGGAAACGAACTAAGCCCGATCATATCGTGCCTAGTTATGAACATCCCGGTTTTCCAATTCCTCGGGCTGCCCTGTTCTGCGGTACCAATTTCAATTGGGTCATACCCGGCAACAGTAGTCATTTCTGGCTCTTCGATCTTGTTGGCAGAACCATCTGGAACGACTGAGCCTCCCGCAACACGTTGTAGAAAAAACTTATTCTTATGTTGTGCCCCATGAACGGGTGCGGGGCCAGAAAGTGTTGTGCCGTGGATACTGCGTCCCACTCGCTCACGTGGGGGAAAAGCGCCACGCGTTGCCGGTCTGTAGCCGCGCGGTGGGTGCAAATATATAAAGTTCCCGTTAGGGGCGCAATCATGCCACGACCGATCAATGGGGTGTTCGCCCAAACGAACATATAAAGGGTCGGGACTCCCCAGGCCCCCTGCTGGATGTAACTCGGGGAGTGCTGGATCCTTACCGGCCAGAAGGGATTGAGCGCCGATCTTGTCCCTGGCACCATGAAATATGGGTCGTGCGCTGCCGGGGCAGAGAGTTATGCCGGACAAAACCCATACGAAACTCGTCCCGGGTAGTAGATGAATATTACTATATATATGCTCAAAATTGCGGCGGACTCGCGTGCCCACGTGCAGTTCCCCATAAATATTAGAATAAATGCACTTATGAACCGTTTCCCTCGAAGTGAGTGTTGTGCCGTGAACTTCCGCAATAACTTGTTTTGAATTCACATGTTGATTGTTCTTAACTAAGATCAAGCTTTGCGCCGGAATAATTGGATGACGTGCCTCATAATCGTTGCAGATGGCGATGGATAAATCGTCATCACATATCCAGGCTGGGTGCCCGTGGCGTGTCCGCGTGAAATGGGCCGAAGTGGTATTGTATTGAATGGTTCCAGTGAAGGGGGTTCTTATGTGTTGAGCAATATCGCCCGTAAATGTTCCGCCGGTGTGAAAAGTTCTCAGGGTTAATTGGGTCCCTGGCTCACCGATAGACTGACCCGCAGGAATACCCACCGCCTCTCCTAATCCTACGATGCCCGCTCGTGTGAGGCTCCAGCCATAGCGTGATCGACAAATCCAAAACATGCCGTTGCAGACCAAAGGAGATCGAACATAAATTGGTTGTGTTTGAAAGGCTATCAATTGATCAGCAAGCCCAGCCCCGATGTCTTGGTCGCGCATGGCAATGCATCTCGTGCCTACGTATACACTACCTGCTAATACACGCCCAACCAGTCTTGATTGAGCAATCATTTGTCTGCTACGCTGATCCCGGATGGGACTTACGGTAATACCGCGGACGGTGCCACAATTCGTTTTACGCACAACAATGTGCTGGGCGACCTCGACAAGCCTACGCGTGGGGTATCCTGCATCCGCCGTTCGTGTAGCAATATCCACAATTCCTTTACGAGCGCCATAGCAAGAAATTATATATTCTGTTAGGGATAGCCCTTCCCGAGAATTGCTCCGAATGGGCAGACCTATAATTTGACCCTTGGGATCCAGCATTAACCCTCTCATACCCAATGATTGGTGAATCTGGGAGATATTCCCGCGGGCCCCGGAGAAGGACATCACATGTACTGGGTTCGAAGGGTCAGTTATTCCAAAATTGAGATTCACTTCCGTTTTTACATATTCACTCGTGGCATACCATGCCTCAATCAATCGACGCAATCTTTCTACCGCATGCACATTTCCATGATGATGGTCCTCCCCAGAGAAGCCCTGTAATTCTGCATCCCGAATAAGCCATTCCCTCGAAGGTGTTGCCAAAAGGTCGTCAATGCCCGAAGATGCGGCTGCATGAGTAGCCTGCTGGAAACCCAGAATCTTGAGTTGGTCTAGGATATGTGCCGTATACACCGCTCCGAAATGAGTTATTAAACTGCTAATGAATTGTTTCATTGCGGCTCTATCCATCACCCTATTACAGAACGGCGATCTACCCGGTTCCGCCATGAAAGATCCCTCTATTTATGTAGGATGAGTTGCCACCAAAGGGTCTCGCTTTCCCACCGACTGAAAGCTTCCCCCTCCCCACCAACTTCCTTTCATCATACGTGCGCCGCTGATGCAGGCAATACCACTACAGGTAGCTGTCCGTGGGCCTTACCACATTCCGCAACGAGTAATCCTCGTATATGCCTCTCAGAGACGATTCCATTCGTTGATTGAATATTGGGCGACCAGCAGTTGTGCGGACATATACAATGGGCGTATGGTTATACTTGCTTTCCCTGATCTGGAAATGCCCGTAAATCTGGCGGGAAATACCCGTCGGTTCATATTGAAGCTCAATGGGCTCCTCCTGCTCGACGGGATTCATTATCCGCAAATCATCCATGGGCCACCGAAGCCACAAGGGATTTTGCAGCTCAAGCACTTTCTGCGGCTCCGTCCTGGGCGAAGCCCCGCAATCGTAGAAATAAGGGATCCCCGGTTGCCGTTCGTACGTAACCATACTAGGTACGTTCCCCCGCTGCCGGCGGCACGGATTAATTCTATTTCCCCGGACACCGGAATTCTTCCCCATCGTTAATATATAAAGTCCAAGAAGCATATCCTGATTCGGTGCGGAAATGGGATCCCCAGTTGCCGGGGACAGAAGATTCGTATGAGACAGCGCTATTAAGCGAGCTTCTGCTTGGGCTTCTAGGGATAGAGGTACATGGACGGCCATTTGGTCCCCGTCGAAGTCCGCATTAAACCCAGCGCAAACTAACGGATGTAAGCGGATGGCGCAGCCATCCGCTAAAAATGGTTCAAATGCCTGGATTCCCAGCCTATGCAACGTAGGTGCCCGGTTCAACAAAACAGTACGTCCCCGCATAACCCCTTGAAGTATTTTCCAGATGAATGGCACTTTCCTCCGAATGAGGGCTTTAGCGGCTCCAATGCTAGGGGCCAGATTATGCCCAATCAAACCGCGAATAATGAATGGCTGGAAAAGCTCCACGGCTATCCCCCATGGCAATCCACATTGATTGAGTGGCAGGTAGGGGCCCGCTGCGATAACGGAGCGGCCCGAGTAATCGACTCGTTTCCCAAGTAAATTCTCGCGAAATCTTCCTTCCTTGCCTCGAACTATATCCGAAAGAGACTTAAAAGGCCTCCCATCAGTATCCATCATAGGTTCCCCGCCGATGCCGTTACCGAGAAGTGCGTCCACAGCTCCCTGGAGCAATTTCTTCTGGCAAACAATCACCCCCTCCGGTGCAAACATTCTTCTTGCTAAAAGATTACCAAGAGAATTATTCCGAAAAATGATCCTTCTATAAAGTTCGTTTATATCTGAACTAATCATTTTACCCCCGCCTAGCTGGACCATGGGTCTCAGCTCCGGCGGAAGGACCGATAATAATGATAGGACCATCCATTCTGGGCGCGTCCCCGTCCGTATAAAATTTTTCATTAATCTTATATGTCTCACCAAAAAATCCTTCCCCCTTTGGATGGTCCGGTCTTCCGACTCATCATCCGTAGGCCCATTGCTCGCCCAAAACTCCCATTCCGCGTATGCGCGATCCAATAGGGCTTTGGGGTCTGAGCTAGCTGGTAGTTCCCTGACGGCATCTCCCCCAGTCGTTACCTCTCTACTCACGAACTCATCATAATCCGAGCAATGGAAGAAGCAAGGGGTGGTTTCGTTCCAGGCTCCGTACTCATCGTATTTCAGGAAGCCTCGCCTAAGCCCTAGTAGGGTAGGTTTCCCGGCCACGGGTCTGGCAAAAGAAGGATCGGAATAGGGTACTCGCAGTGCGAGCCGCCCCCTCCGCAGGACCGGACAAGATGGTTTCCCATCGTCCGGCTCAGGTGGCCACTGCTCCGCCGCAGGCGGGGAATCGTTGAGCCGCGGGCAAGTGTTAACAAAGACGGAGGAGAGCTACCCGCCACCCAAGCCACACCGGTGATGAACTATTTTATTACCCTTCCCCCCCCCGCAGTCAGCATGTGTTGAAACAATTCATTGTCATTCATTGTTAGCCGTTGTTGAGTCGTCTCCCTCCCCCTGAGCAATGTACCATACTATTGAGGTACCTCCCAATCATCGGGTTGTTGGGATTCAAAAGGAGTTCTCTCGTTCGTATTTAGATTCCCCTGATTCCTCAGCAGGTCATGGGTCCACTCCGATGGTTATGGCTCGGCCTGAGGCATATATGCGACGGATAAGCTTCTATAACCATATATAGCTGAGGGGGAGTGGGGCCCGATGCGCTGACCCCCCCTCCACGGATATACCCCCAATTGTTCCGTCTTACCATGGGAGGAGGCATTCTTACGGGGCCTAATTCATGGATATGCAGCCAATTGATATATATGCATATCCTATGAACCCTGGACGAATGATCTTTCCCTTTAGGCACTTCCGCTTACTGTTCCGAGCTTCATGCCACTGCCTGGCAGGTAGAGGCATATCAGAGACAAGGGCACCCCCAATTGCGTAAGGGATGACAGCTTCTCAACCTGTGGAATCAAGAATTGTAATCGGGTCACGCGTCGCAGTATGCTGGGCCCTCCAACTCCTGCAGGGGCTTAGACAAGATATTTGCAATATAACTAGGAACATTCTTCAAATACCATGCATGAGTTATGGCGCATGCCAATTCGATGTACCCCATTCGGTATCTCCGAGCCGGGGATCCAGTGTATTCAGCTCCACAATCTTTGCGGGATCCCGAGCCTCCTCCATCTTCCATACCCTGCTGGTACTTCCCGCAGGCGCAGACTCCACTTCTGATAGGCCCAGATATTCTTTCGCGGGATGTTCCATCTTTTCCTGGTTCATCGCTGCCGCAATGGGAGGTGCTAGGTCGGTCCGCTCGCCCAACTATCTCACCCGTGGGCAAAACCTTTTCAGCCCGAGCACGGATCTGCTCGGGGGAGGCTGGTCCGATTCGAACATATTGGTACTTGTCCTGGTAAACCGTGGTATTTAGTTTCCGATTGACCTGTGCTCAAGTTTATGAGAGCTCTCTCATCCGTTGCTAGATACTAGACCCTTGTCCGCGACAGCCAAACCCTCGTCCACGACAGCCAAATCCAGATCCAAGGCTAGACGTCGTAGTTCCCGGACGAGCAATCGAAGGGATTCCGGAGTGGTTGTTTCGGGCCCATACATAGGTTCTCCAGCTACGGTGGTACTGACTACTTCTCGGCGGGCCTGGAAATGATCGGATTTTCTAGTGGGCATTTCATGTAGTATATTAGATACACCAAAGCCTTCCGGAGCCCGAACTTCCGTTTCTCCCACTCGTTGTCCCCCCTGCTTGGATCTCCCCTTGAGCGGTTGCTGCGTTACACGTGAGTGGGGCCCACGAGAGCGTGCATGGATTTTATCGTCAACCTGATGGACTGGTTTCAGCGTATAAGCTTTTCCTACCGTGACAGGTTGTTCAAAGACTTCTCCAGTTCTTCCATCGATCAATCGGCTTTTTCCGGGACTATCAAGTTCGAATAGCCATGGATTAGCCGTTCGCTCACTAGCCTCGCAGGGTTCGGGATACACTAACTTTCCCGTGGCTCCCCGTTCATATTTTTCATCGAGAGGTATTATTCTGTGATGCCTTTCCGGGAGGTGTCCCGCGGGACCGGGCACGCACTCAAGGATCTGTCCCACATTCATTCGCGAGGGGACTCCCGAGGGACTCAATATCGTGTCAATCGGTGTTCCATCCTGCGGGTAAGGAAGATCTTGCCTAGGTGTGACCTTTGGGGTAATACCCTTATTACCGTGCCTCCCGGCTACTTTGTCGCCAATTTGTATCTCGCGCCTCTGCGGGACATACACATGGGCAACCCTTGTGTACCTGGGTGTGTCTCCTGGGTAGACCCATCTGACATCGATGATTCGGCCTCTTCCGCCCGTGGGCACCCTCGGGCAGGTTTCTCTAGCAGCGGTTGTGTCAATACCAAGAATGGCTTGCAGTGAGTTACTCTCTGGGGCTCTAACTGACTCTCCCGGATTTCGGGGTGTTAGTTTACCTACTGAGACATCCCCAGTTTCCGCCCAAGGTCCTGGTAGTACGAGGCCGCTGCCATCTGAATGACGGGGGGAATAATCGTCTAAATGGGGTATTTCACTAGTAATTATCTCGGCGGTGCCCTGAAGTGTTACCCGGGCCTCCACCTCATACTTATCAATGTGAATAGACGTGTGTATATCTTCAAATGTTGGGCGTTCGCTAATAAGTACGGGGTCCTCGAGATTGTATCCCTCCCAAGGCATGTGTGCCATTGATACATTTCTCCCTAGAGCCAACTCCCCTCCTTTTGTAGCCCCACCATCCACCATAATTTGTCCCTTCCTGGGTGATCCACCCTGATAAAGCTCGGTTTTATGGTGCACACAAGTATTTTTGTTGGGGCTCCGATACATAACCGATTCGGTATCCTTCGTCTCCCTGCCACTAACTACGGTTATTGTCTCCCCGTCAGTATAATTGATCTTTCCCCCTCGTGTGGCTTTGGCAGTACCCGCCGAATCCAGGGCGACTTGACTCTCTAGACCTGTCCCCACGATACATCTTTCGGGTCTAGGTAGTGGCACTGCTTGGCGCTGCATATTAGGGCCCATTGAGGTACGATTTGCATCATTATTCTCCGGAGGAGGAACCGAAGGGGCTCCCACGGGAGTGTACTGTGGGGGCGGAGTACTTCGTGGATGTATATGGTCCCATGCGACAGTCACAAACCCCTGCCAATATCGAGCTGCAGTGGCTTGCTCCCCCCGATTATCGCGGTATACGGACGAGCAGGCTCCTGTAGTTACCCGATAACTTTCCTCCTCTGCCGCTGACGAGCGGGTAGCTATATCTTCCCCATGCAGTATTCCAGATATTCTGTAGACTGGGCTTGTCAAGGATCCCTCATGATCAACGCTCGCGTGTGAGGCCAACGAGGAGATAAGCCCAGCATTCATGCCTTCAGACGTTTCAATGGGACAAATGCGCCCATGATGACTGGGATGAATGTCTCGCACTTGGGAGCCTGCAGTTCGTCCCGTTGGTCCACCGGGGCCCGAAGAACTCGGTTTTCGTTTATGTACCATTTGTGCCAACGGATTAGTTTGGTCCAGGGTTTGAGAAAGGGGATGCGAACCGGGAGATTCCTTCAAGGTCGTTAATGATAGACTCGAATTTGCTGCGCCTTCGATAGTTGGTACGTGCTTATGCCGAGCCCTGTTCATTCCTACGCGCATAGTATCCGCCGAGCGCTCTAATGCTAATCTAAACTGATCTTGCGGTAAGTCCGCCGCGGTACGAATACGCCGATGTTTCGGGTGATCTATATCATCGATGGCCCCTATTCCGATCCCAATTCCGACCAAATGATCTGTAGCAGCTGACGTATCTTTCGGTAATGGAAGACTCTCCTTGTTAGGTACATCGGGATCAAGCTTTTCGTTCGGATTAATTCGACCGATCTCTCCTAGTTCGGACTTCGGTTGAGAAGATTTTTCCCGCGATTCTTCAGACCTATCGGGGAGTTCCGGGTACTCATCCGTACCATACAATAATTTGTGGGATTCTGGTACGGCGTGTTCCCTCGACCAGGCATTATTCTCTTTAGTTTCGCGAAGGACGTCGGGGTGACGAACATTTTCCCGAATCTCCCTTGCACTTGGGCCCATAGCCAGTGACAGAGGTTGAATGGATGTTTTTCGGTTCCTCCTCACGCGGACCCATATTCTGTTTCTCCCATCGGTTTCCAATTTCGGCTTCCCTCCCCAGTTCGAAATTGTTGTGCCTGTGTACATGGGGCTGCCGCCTGAATCCCGCTCCAGATTGTGGTAAATACCAGGACTTCTTGAGATCTGATTGATTGTGACTCTGTCAACTCCATTCACTACAGGGGTGCCTTGACAGCTCATCAAGGGGATACTTCCGGTATATACGGTTTGCTTCCCCACGCGTGCTCTCCCCCCCCGGTTCAATCGAGCCGGCACGTATGATTCTGCTGGATATGTGACGGACTCGTACGCAGCATCCCTTTCATTGATCAATGGCTCCACCACATAATACTGTCCGCCAAATGATTGAGGCCCAATCCCTTGATCCATATCCTCGATCCTTGGGGAATCATATGGTTCTTCCCTCGATCCCCAATTAATGGAACGGTGAGAAGCTCCTGATTGTGCATCTCCAGGATCGGGCATTACAAACATTTCCTCGGTCATCTATAACATCGTGCTTAGCGTGATTCCATCCCCAGCCACGGAGAATGTTGTTTATTCATTGTTCCCTCCTCCA